CTTGAACAATGAATTAATAAGTCGAACAAAAGCTCTAGAAAAAGAAAAGGGATTTCTTGCTCTAGATATGCTCGAAAAAAGGACCAGATTATGCAATGATGAAAACGAACAAAAATACTTGCCCAAAACGTATGACCCCTTTTTGAGGGGACCATATCGTGGAACAATAAAAAAATTCTATTCACATATGATCATGAATGATTTAATCACTTCTACAGATACGGAGGATTCCATAGAAATCAATTGGATAAATAAGATTTATGGGCTACTTCCTAATAATTCTAATTATTCCAGAAAATTTGAACATCAAAAGAATCCGCCTGATAGGGAATCATTACTGAATTATATTGGTAATTCCTTAACCTCAATCAAAGAATTTCCTTTTGAGCCTGCACCCATTTTGCATTTTAAAAAATATTCTTTATTGAGAGAGCAAACAAGAATTGATTTAGAAAATCAAACAAAAGCTTTAAAATGGGTATTCGATGTAATTACAACTGATCCAAACGATCAAACAATAATTAGAAATAAATCTATTGGAATAGAAGAAATCCGTAAAAGGGTTCCTCGGTGGTCATACAAATTAACTGATGATTTGGAAGAACAGGAGGAAGAAAATGAGGAAGAATCTAAGGAAGATCATGAAATTCGTTCAAGAAAAGCCAAACGCGTAGTAATTTATACTGATAACAATCAGAATACCAACCCTATTACAACTACAAATAATACTAATAATAGTGATCAAGCAGAAGAGGTGGCTTTGATACGTTACTCGCAACAATCGGATTTTCGTCGGGATATAATCAAAGGATCCATGCGTGCTCAAAGACGTAAAACGGTTATTTGGGAAATGTTTCAAGCAAATGTGCATTCTCCACTTTTTTTGGATCGAATAGACAAAACATTTTTTTTTTCTTCTTTTTATATCTCTGAAATGATGAATCTCATTTTTAGGAATTCGGTGGGGAGAGAACCAGAATTGAAAATTTCACATTTTGATTTTGAGGAGGAAGAGACAAGGGAAAAAGAGAAAAGAAATGAAGAAAAAAAAGAGGAAAATGAACGTATAGTAATATCAGAAACTTGGGATAGCATTATATTTGCTCAAGCAATAAGAGGTTTGATGTTAGTAACCCAATCTTTTCTTAGAAAATACATTGTATTGCCTTCATTGATAATTGCTAAAAATATTGGCCGTATGTTATTATTCCAATTCCCCGAATGGTATGAGGATTTGAAGGAGTGGAATAGAGAAATGCATGTTAAATGCACTTATAATGGTGTTCAATTATCAGAAACAGAATTTCCCAAAGATTGGTTAGCAGACGGTATTCAGATAAAGATTCTATTTCCTTTCTGTTTGAAACCTTGGCGAAGATCTAAAATACGATCTCATCCTAGGGATCAAATAAAAAAAAAAGGAAAAAAAGACAATTTTTGTTTTTTAACGGTTTGGGGAATGGAAGCGGAATTCCCTTTTGGGAATCCCCGAAAACGACCTTCCTTTTTTGAACCCATTTATAAAGAACTCCAAAAAAAAGTTAGAAAAGTTAAAAAGGATTTATTTCTACTTCTAAAAGTTTCAAAAGAAAAAACAAGATGGATCATTAAAATACTTCTAGTTCTAAAACGAATAATGAAGGAAATTCAAAAAGTAAACCCAATATTCTTATTTGAATTGAGCAAGGTGAAAGTATATGAAACGGCTGAAAATGGAAAAGATTCCGAAATAAATAATAAGATTATTCACAAATCAACCATTCAAATCCAATCCATGAATTGGACAAATTATTCACTCATAGAAAAAAAGATGAAAGATCTTTCTGATAGAACAATCACAATCAGGAATCAAATAGAACGAATCACAAAAGACAAGAAAAAAATAATTATAACTTGTGATGATAAAAGATCGAAATCACAGAAACATATTTGGCAGATATTCCAAAGAATAAATATACGATTAATACGTAAATCACATTATTTTATGAAATCTCTGATTGAAAATATATATATAGATATCTTGCTATGTATGATTACCATTCACAGGATCTATTTGCAACTTTTCTTTGAATCAACAAAAAAAATAATCAATAAATCCGTTTACAACGATCAAACAAATCAGGAAGGAATTGATGAAAGAGATCAAAATACAATGAACTTTTTTTCCACTATAAAAAAGTCCTTTTCGAATACTAATATTAGTAATAGTACAAAAATGTATTATGACTTATCCTCCTTGTCCCAAGCATATGTATTTTACAAATTATCACAAACCCAATTACTTAACAAGTATCAATTGAAATCTCTACTTCAATATCAGGGGACTTATCCTTTTATTAAGGATAAAATCAAGGATTATTGTATGACACGAGGAATATTTGATTACAATTCAAGACATAAGAAAATTCATAAGTCTGGAATGATTGAATGGAAAAACTGGTTAAAGGGGCATTATCAATACAATTTATCTCAAACCAAATGGTCGCGGTTAGTACCACAAAAATGGCGAAATAGAATCAATCAACGTTATAGGATTCAAAATAAAGACTCAATTAAAGCGGATTCATATAAAAAAGAAAAAGACCAATTAATTCATTACGTGAAACAAAATTACTATGCAGCGGATTCATTGACAAATCAAAAAGAAAAATGGAAAAAACACTACAGATATGATCTTTTATCACATAAATATATGAACTATGGGGATAAGGAGGATTTTTATATTTATGGGTCAAGATTACAAGTAAATGGGGTTCACAAAATTCCATATAATTTCAATAAACCAAAATCCGAATCATTTTATGTATTGGTAAGTACAGCTATTAGTGATTATCTAGAAGAAGGATATATTATTGATACGCATAAAAATCTAGATAGAAAATATTTTGATTGTAAAATTCTCCACTTTTGTCTTAGAAAAAATATCGATATTGAGACCTGGACCAATACACATATCGGTACCAAAATTGATAAAAATACTAAGACTGAAAAAAAAATCAACAACAAATTGAAAAAAAAAGATATTTTTTCTCTTACGATTCATCAAGAAATCAACCCATCCAATCAAAAAAGTATTTTTTTAAATTGGATGGGAATGAATCAAGAAAGAGTTTATCATACCGTATCAAATCTAGAATCTTGGTTCTTCCCAGAATTTGTCTTACTTTTTGATGCATATAAGATTAAACCATGGATTATACCAATCAAATTACTTCTTTTTGACTTTTATTTTTATAAAAATAAAAGTCAAAATAAAAACATCAATATAAATGGAAAAAATAATCTTCAGATGATATCTCATCAAAAAAAATATCTTAAATTAGAAAATTCCAACCAACAAAAAAATGAGCAACAGGACCAAGTAAATCTTGTATCAGATCTACGAAAAGAAAACAAAAAAAAAGATATTGAAGAGAATTATGCGAGATCAGACATTACCATTAAAAAAGGTAAGAAGAAAAAACAATCCAAGAAAAACAAGGAAGCAGAACTAGATTTCTTCCTGAAAAAATATTTCCTTTTTCAATTAAGATGGGATGACTCCTTGAACCAAAGAATGATCAATAATATCAAGGTATATTGTCTCTTACTTAGACTGATAAATCCAAAAGAAATTGCTATATCCTCGATTCAAAGAGGAGAGATGCATCTGGATGTAATGCTAATTCAGAAAGATCTAGCTCTTACAGAATTGATAAAAAAGGGAATATTAATTATCGAACCAATTCGTCTATCTATAAAAAGGGATGGAAAATTGATTATATATCAAACTATAAGTATTTCATTGGTCGAGAACAATAAACACCAAACTAATAGAAAATGCATAAAAAAAAGATATATTGATAAGAGGAATTTGGATAAACCCATTGTACGATATGGGAATATGCTTGTGAATGGGGACACAAATTATTATGATTTCCTTGTTCCCGAAAATATTCTATCTCCTAGACGTCGCAGAGAATTGAGAATGTTAATTTGTTTCAATTCCCATAATTGGAATGTTACGGATAGAAATAGAAATCCATTATTTTGCAATGAAAATAACATAAGAAATTCTGGAAAATTTTTGGATGAGGACAAGCATCTTAATACGGATACAAATAAATTCATTAAATGCAAATTTGTTCTTTGGCCCAATTACCGATTAGAAGATTTAGCTTGTATGAATCGCTATTGGTTTGATACCAATAATGGCAGTCGTTTCAGTATGTCAAGGATACATATGTATCCACGATTTAGAATTATTTAATTTAATAGTATATTTCCTATATCATATATATATCTATATTCCGTGACATTTTCGGTATATGAAAGCCGAAAGATGTATGCATATGCTATGTTATATTTTGGTAAATGATACAGATTGAATGGTGTATCCATTCAATTGGATATAGTAATAAATAAATTAGGGGAATCCTTTTAGATAGAAATAAATTCTTTTCTTTCGTTAATGCGGAAACATATTATCCCTTTCTATCCAAATCAAATTGAAAATTTGATTTGGATAAAATAAAGAAGTAGTATATGAATAAATCCAAATTTTTGTGTGTACTAGATGTGTGTACTAGATTAAAATAACCGACATAATTCTTTTTTTTTTTTTATTTTTTTATTTTTCCTGATCGGAAAAATCCATGAAAAAGAAAGAAAAAGGATAGAAAAATTTTTTATGGTCAAAAATTCATTTATTTCCATTATTCCACAAGAAGAAAAAGAAGAAAACAAAGGTTCTGTTGAATTTCAAGTATTCAGTTTCACCAATAAGATACGGAGACTTACTTCACATTTGGAATTGCACAAAAAAGATTTTTTATCACAAAGAGGTCTACGAAAAATTCTAGGAAAACGTCAACGGTTGCTGGCTTATTTGTCAAAGAAAAATAGAGTACGTTATAAGAAATTAATTGGTCAGTTGGATATTCGAGAGCCAAAAACTCGTTAATTTAATCGTTTGAATTTTTTTTAGTAGTATTCAATTTTTCGTTTTGATGAGTCTCGCTTTGAGGAATTCATGGAATAATGAATTAAGGAAGAAAAGATATGACAGTACCGGTTACAAGAAAAGATCTCATGATAGTCAATATGGGGCCTCACCACCCATCAATGCATGGTGTTCTCCGACTAATTGTTACTCTCGATGGTGAAGATGTTATTGACTGTGAGCCCATATTGGGCTATTTACACAGAGGAATGGAAAAGATAGCGGAAAATCGAACAATTATACAATATCTACCTTATGTAACACGATGGGATTACTTAGCTACTATGTTCACAGAGGCAATAACCGTAAATGCGCCAGAACAATTGGAAAATGTTCAAGTACCTCAAAGAGCTAGCTATATCAGAGTAATTATGCTGGAATTGAGCCGTATAGCTTCTCATTTGTTATGGCTTGGACCTTTTATGGCGGATATCGGTGCACAGACTCCCTTTTTCTATATTTTCAGAGAAAGGGAATTGATATATGATCTATTCGAAGCCGCCACAGGTATGCGAATGATGCATAATTATTTCCGTATTGGAGGAGTAGCTGCTGATCTACCTTATGGATGGATAGATAAATGTTTGGATTTCTGCGATTATTCTTTAACAGGAGTTGTTGAATATCAAAAACTTATTACGTGGAATCCCATTTTTTTGGAACGAGTTGAAGGAGTGGGCATTATTGGTGGAGAAGAAGCTGTAAATTGGGGTTTATCAGGACCGATGTTACGAGCTTCTGGAATCCAATGGGATCTTCGTAAAGTTGATCATTATGAGTGTTACAATGAATTCGATTGGGAAATCCAATGGCAAAAAGAAGGAGATTCATTAGCTCGTTATTTAGTACGAATCGGTGAAATGAAGGAATCCATAAAAATTATTCAACAGGCTCTAGAAGGAATTCCTGGAGGACCTTATGAAAATTTAGAAGTACGACGCTTTGATAGAGCAAAGAATTCCGAATGGAATGATTTTGAATATAGATTTATTAGTAAAAAACCTTCACCCAATTTAGAATTGTCGAAACAAGAACTTTATGTGAGAGTGGAAGCCCCAAAAGGAGAATTGGGAATTTATTTGATAGGAGATAATAGTGTTTTCCCCTGGAGATGGAAAATTCGTCCACCCGGTTTTATCAATTTGCAAATTCTTCCTCAGCTAGTTAAAAGAATGAAATTGGCTGATATCATGACGATATTGGGTAGTATAGATATCATTATGGGAGAAGTTGATCGTTGAAATGATAATTGATACGACAGAAGTACAAACTATCAATTCTTTTTCTACATCGGAATTTTTAAAAGAAGTGTATGGACTAATATGGATTGTACCCATTTTGACCCTTATATTGGGAATAACAATGGGGGTACTAGTAATTGTGTGGTTAGAAAGAGAAATATCTGCAGCGATACAACAACGTATTGGGCCTGAATATGCTGGCCCGTTGGGAATTCTTCAAGCTATAGCGGATGGGACTAAACTACTTTTTAAAGAGGACCTCCTCCCATCTCGAGGAGATATTCGTTTGTTTAGTGTGGGACCGTCTATAGCAGTTATATCAATTCTACTAAGTTATTTAGTAATTCCTTTTGGGTATCGTCTTGTTTTAGCCGATCTCAGTATAGGTGTTTTTTTATGGATCGCCATTTCTAGTATTGCTCCTATTGGGCTTCTTATGTCAGGATATGGATCGAATAATAAATATTCCTTTTTAGGTGGTCTACGAGCTGCTGCTCAATCTATTAGTTATGAAATACCATTAACTCTATGTGTGTTATCAATATCTCTACGTGTGATTCGTTGGAATATGAACTTTGAACCTCTCTTCTAGAAATAAAAGAAAAAAGAAAGAGGTTCAATGTATTGAATAGATGTTTTCATTTTTTTTATTCAGCATTCGGGTTGATGAGTTAAACCAGATAGTTATATGAGTGAAACTAAACAGCTTCAAAATTTGTAGTAAGAAGAAACAATCTCATTCCCTATGTACAAGAATAAAGTTGAAGTAAAAATAAGCAGTGTAAACTGCTTACCCCAAGATTAAGATTTTTTGATTAGTCATCATATCTTGAAGCGGGCGCAAACAAAAGATCAACTGTATGGAGTTTCTACTACTGTCTCATATGTATTACTATACCGGGGATCAATCAAAAGTCAGTGGACGGTTAGGAACACCAAGGTACACAAAGGATTAGTAATGGAGATAATGTAAGGTATCAAAAAAGAGGTATTTCTTCATAAAACGAATCATAATAAGGACTTGAAATTGGTAGAAATGATCAAGTAGTACTTCCCTACGATTCCGATCTAGAGTATGCTCCTATTCACTGGTTAAAGAAATGACTATCAAGAACGAATTAATTCTTTATTTTATTTTTGAGTATCCTCCTCTGAGACAGAAGAACAGGAAAAAAGAAATGGAATGCAGTAATTGAATGAATAATAAAAAAAGGGGATCCTTATTTATTCTTTTCTCTATCCATATTCATACATATCGAATTCTTATCACGATTCATGAACTAATGACTAATTCTTTTTATTTTGTATTGATTGATATAAGGAGTATTTTATTGAAATATTAAGTTATTACCGAACAAAGATAAATTTTTATTGTAAAGGATGAGATCAATTCGGAAGCACTTTTTTTCTTATTCTAGCAGACAGAATTCCATTGGTCTAATTTGGGACTTTCCGATGTATCTTTATTCTATCCATCCAAAGATGGTGATAATACCGAACCCATCCTTACATTTTTTTTGTGGCCATCGAGGAGCCGTATGAAGCTGAGGTCTCACGTACGGTTTTGAAATAGCGATGGGAACAGTGATGTTATTATCGACTATGATTATCTAACAGTTCAAGTACAGTTGATATAGTTGAAGCACAGTCAAAATATGGTTTTTGGGGGTGGAATCTGTGGCGTCAGCCTATAGGATTTATTGTTTTTCTAATTTCTTCTCTAGCCGAATGTGAGAGATTGCCCTTTGATTTACCAGAAGCGGAGGAGGAATTAGTAGCAGGTTATCAAACCGAGTATTCGGGTATCAAATATGGTTTATTTTATCTTGCTTCTTACCTAAATTTATTAGTTTCTTCATTATTTGTAACAGTTCTTTACTTAGGTGGGTGGAATTTACCTATTCCGTATATATCCATTTCTGAGCTTTTCGGAATAAAAAAAATCGCCGGCATTTTTGGAATGACAATGGGTATCCTTATTACATTAACTAAAGCTTATTTGTTTCTCTTCATTTCTATCACAACAAGATGGACTTTACCTAGAATGAGAATGGACCAGTTATTAAATCTTGGATGGAAATTTCTTTTACCTATTTCTCTAGGTAATCTGTTATTAACAACTTCTTTCCAACTTGTTTCATTATAAATAAGAGAATACGATAACACTATTTTAGATTCATAATCTCTATCAAACAAGAGAAAGAAACGTCAAATTTTTCATGTATATCTACAATATGTTCCCTATGGTAATTGGGTCCATGAATTATGGTCAACAAACAATACGAGCTGCAAGGTACATTGGTCAAAGTTTCATAATTACCTTATCCCACACAAATCGTTTACCTGTAACTATTCAATATCCTTATGAAAAATCGATCACATCAGAGCGTTTCCGGGGTAGAATCCACTTTGAATTTGATAAATGTATTGCTTGTGAAGTATGTGTTCGTGTATGCCCGATAGATCTACCCGTTGTTGATTGGAGATTTGAAAGAGATATTAAAAAGAAACAATTACTTAATTATAGTATAGATTTCGGGGTTTGTATATTTTGTGGTAACTGTGTCGAGTATTGTCCAACAAATTGTTTATCAATGACTGAAGAATATGAACTTTCTACTTATGATCGTCACGAATTGAATTATAATCAAATTGCTTTGGGTCGATTACCAATCTCAATAATTGGAGATTATACAATTCAAACAGTTATGAATTCGACTCAAATAAAAATAGACAAAGATAAACCCTTTGATTCAAGAACAATTACCGATTACTAAGATTTTGTTTTGATATAAAGGATCCAAGCTTTTTATTTTGGGTAGTCAGTAACTACAAATAAAAACTAATGATTGTTGAGAATCACTCTTTGATTTAAACTAAAAATATATTTTTAGTGATGATTTCGAAATAGCAAATTTCAACTACTTTTTTCTTTTTTTTTTTTTTCTTTCGGATAAATATAAATAAAGTAAGGTTGGCCCGATAATTTTATCTATATCTACATTAATCCATATTCAAATTCAATTCTATTATAAATGTATCATATACAATATTATATACAAGAAAACAAAAATAGGGTAACCCCTTTTCCTTTCCTGGACCATTTATTTAGTAAAGTTAAAGTAAGGTCATGAAATAGTTAAAGTTATTTATTTTGTATTTTATACATAATGGATTTACCTGGACCAATACATGATATTCTTGTTGTATTTCTGGGGTCAATTCTTGTATTAGGGGGTCTGGGGGTAGTATTATTTACCAATCCAATTTATTCTGCCTTTTCATTGGGATTGGTTCTTGTTTGTATATCCTTATTCTATATTTCATCGAACTCCTATTTTGTAGCTGCCGCACAGCTCCTTATTTATGTGGGAGCCATAAATATCTTGATCATATTTGCTGTAATGTTCATGAATGGTTCAGAATATTCCAATAATTCCTATTTTTGGACCATTGGAGATGGGGTCACTTTGATGGTTTGTACAACTATTCTTTTTTCACTAATTACTACTATCCCAGATACGTCATGGTACGGAATTATTTGGACTGCAAGGTCAAACCAGATTATGGAACAGGACCTAATAAATAACGTTCAACAAATTGGGATTCATTTATCAACAGATTTTTATCTTCCATTTGAACTCATTTCAATAATTCTTTTAGTTTCCTTGATAGGTGCAATTACTATGGCTCGACAATAAGCAATAAAAATACTTAACTTAATAATGATTCCCAATTCTTAGAATTCTAACTAAATTCTAAATAAATAAATAGAAATTTTTAGTTAAATCTATCTACCGTCAATATCTTCTTTTGTTGTGTAATTGTTCTATTCTAATCAATTGAATCGGTTGAATTGTTGTTCATATTGAAATGAATCGGGATTGATAAGGAGTTAGTCAATGATGTTTGAGCATGTCCTTTTTTTGAGTGTTTATTTATTTTCTATCGGTATCTATGGATTGATCACAAGTCGAAACATGGTTAGAGCGCTTATGTGTCTTGAGCTTATACTAAATTCGGTTAATATCAATCTTGTAACATTTTCTGATATATTTGATAGTCGCCAATTAAAAGGAGACATTTTCTCAATCTTTGTTATAGCCATTGCAGCTGCTGAAGCAGCTATTGGACTTGCTATTGTTTCGTCGATCCATCGTAACAGAAAATCAACTCGTATTAATCAATCGAATTTGTTGAATAATTAGTGATAATCATCATAGATAATTTAAATAAAGACACATAAAAATATTTAATAGAATTGAAATACTATTTTTTATTGAATTTGAATGCAATTCCATTTTTTTGAATTGCATTTTTATATTTATATTGAAATAATGATGACCGATTTGTTGGCCAATTAATTTTAATTCGCATGTGCAACTCGTATCATCATAATTGTTGAAACGAAAATCAAAGTGTCTTGACCTTTTCTCATAAACAGATTGATTTAAGAAATATATTGATTTTTTTTAATAAACCACTGTTTCGTCTGGTGTCTACAATATTACAATATATAATATATGATTCATTTACTACTAATTTGATTTGACCAGATCGAAAATCTTTTATGTTCAAAACTGTACTTTATAGATCCAATGTCACATTCAGTAAAAATTTATGATACATGTATAGGGTGTACTCAATGTGTACGAGCTTGCCCCACAGATGTATTGGAAATGATACCTTGGGACGGATGTAAAGCCAAGCAAATAGCTTCCGCGCCAAGAACCGAGGACTGTGTAGGTTGTAAGAGATGTGAATCTGCCTGCCCAACAGATTTTTTGAGTGTCCGTGTTTATTTAGGGCCTGAAACAACTCGCAGCATGGCTCTATCTTATTGATACGTTACAAAAAACTCCACTTGAATCATTTGTGATTCCTCTTTACCGACAAAAGCCCGTGCTCGACAAAATATATTATTTTGAGGACGGGCTTTTCTGGTCAAAATGTATCTTGTCTTTATCACGAGTTATTTTCCTTGGTTAACAATACTTGTTGTTTTACCGATATTCGCGGGTTCCTCAATTTTCTTTTTCCCTCATAGAGGGAATAAGATGTTTAGGTGGTATACTATATGTATATGCTTATTAGAACTCCTTCTAACGACTTATACATTCTGTTATCATTTCCAATTGGATGATCCATTAATGCAATTGAAGGAAGATTCTAAATGGATAGATGTTTTTGATTTCCACTGGAGACTAGGAATCGATGGACTTTCCATAGGACCCATTTTACTGACAGGATTTATCACTACTTTAGCAACTTTAGCAGCTTGGCCAATTACTCGAAATTCGCGGTTGTTCTATTTCCTGATGCTAGCAATGTACAGCGGTCAAATAGGATTATTTTCCTCTCGAGACTTTTTACTTTTTTTCATCATGTGGGAGTTAGAATTAATTCCTGTTTACTTACTTTTATCCATGTGGGGGGGAAAGAAACGTCTCTACTCGGCTACAAAGTTTATTTTGTACACTGCAGGGGGTTCCATTTTTTTCTTAATAGGAGTTCTAGGTATGGGTTTATATGGTTCCAATGAACCAACATTAGATTTTGAAAGATTAATTAATCAATCATATCCTGTGGCATTGGAAATAATATTCTATTTTGGCTTCCTTATTGCTTATGCTGTCAAATTGCCGATTATACCCCTACATACATGGTTACCTGATACCCATGGAGAAGCACATTACAGTACATGTATGCTTTTAGCTGGAATCCTATTAAAAATGGGCGCATATGGATTGATTCGGATCAATATGGAATTACTACCCCACGCTCATTCTATATTTTCTCCTTGGTTGGTGATAATAGGAACAATGCAAATAATCTATGCAGCTTCAACTTCTCTTGGTCAACGTAATTTAAAAAAGAGAATAGCCTATTCCTCTGTATCTCACATGGGTTTCACAATTATAGGAATTGGTTCTATAACCGACATGGGACTCAATGGAGCTATTTTACAAATGCTCTCTCATGGATTTATTGGTGCTGCACTTTTTTTCTTGGCGGGAACGAGTTGTGATAGAACACGTCTTGTTTATCTAGAAGAAATGGGAGGGATATCTATCCCAATGCCAAAAACATTTACCATGTTCAGTAGCTTCTCGATGGCTTCTCTTGCATTGCCAGGAATGAGTGGTTTTGTTGCGGAATTTGTAGTATTTTTTGGACTAATTACTAGTACAAAATATCTTTTAATGTCAAAAATGCTAATTACTTTTGTAATGGCAATTGGAATGATATTAACTCCTATTTATTTATTATCTATGTTACGTCAGATGTTTTATGGATACAAGTTATTTAATATTCCAAACTCTAATTTTTGGGATTCTGGACTACGAGAACTATTTCTTTCAATCTGTATCTTTCTACCCGTAATAAGTATTGGTATTTATCCCGATTTTGTTCTCTCGTTATCAGTTGACAAGGTACACGCTATCTTATCCAATTATTATCATAGATAGTGTTTCATTAATGAAACGGAAGGAAAGTCTTATAATTCTTTGAATTTAATATTTTGAAAATCGTTTGCTGTACTGTATAATGAAAAAAGAAATAAAATGAATAAGAATTGTAATTAGATACATCTCGAGTTTTTGAGAACCATTTAAATTTGAATGATTCCTTGATTCAAACGGTTCTCAAAAACTCATAAAAACAAACTTTCGTTATATATGGGATGATGTTTTTATCTTATGTATTCTTCATGTAGTTTATTCAATTAGATGTTTATGTGAATGAACCATAACTATGTAGACCTATTCCTAATAGATTGATCCCAAAATAGCATATCCAAATTATAATAAATCCTATAGAAGCTACAAGTGCCGAATTCGTACCTTTCCAATTTATATTTGTTCTAGTATGTAAATAAATCGCGAATATGGTCCAAGTAATAAATGCCCAAGTTTCCTTGGGGTCCCAATTCCAATAGGATCCCCATGCCTCATTAGCCCATACTGCTCCACAAAGAATACCTATGGTTAAAAAGGTAAACCCTAGACTAATGACACGATAACTCCAATAATCCAAACGCTCAGTTAATTGATATTTGTAATAATTTCGAAATGAAGGAAAAGAAGTGTTTTTAAAAACACTTCTTTTTTCATTCAAATATTCAATCTCACCAAAGAAAAATGACTTAATTAATAAATTATTGCTTTTACAAAAAATTTTTATGTTTTTTCGAAATGTAATGACTAGAAGAGCGACTGATAATAATGATCCGCATAAAAGAGCTGCATAGCTCAATAACATCATACTTACGTGCATCATTAACCACTGAGATTGTAGAGCAGGTACTAATATTGTGGATTGATGCATTTCAGTTGAAAGACCCGACATGGCAAAGCCTTGAGTAAAAATGGTACTTGGTGCAATTATTGTGCTTAAATCGTTTTTAAGGTTACGTATCTTGGGAATCATATGAATAATGAAGAAACTACACGAAAGGAAGATTAATGACTCGTATAAATTACTTAATGGAAAATGTCCCGAAGAAATCCAACGAGAAACTAATAATCCTGTTATAGAGAAAAAGGTAGCTATCATCCCTTTTTCTGATGAATCACGTAATCCTACAATTTTGTGGACTAATAAGGTCATCAAATGAATCATAATCACAATTGAAATGATCGAAAAAGAGATATGAGTTAATATATGTTCTAAAGTCGCAAATATCATAAAAGGGGTCCCATTACAGAATTGGAAATCGCGAATTGAATACATTTTAGGATCTATTGTATCTCTTTTAGAAGATGCCGCCACTCGGACTCGAACCGAGATGCTTTAGCACTGCTTCCTAAGAGCAGCGTGTCTACCGATTTCACCACGGCGGCTTACTTGAAATAATAATAGTCAATTCATGTTGAATCGTCGAGATTCAAGGATTCAATATAGTTTAGGAAACATTAATTAGAATCAATGAATAAAGACTGGTTTGTGGTTTAAATATTTGAATCTTCAATAAAATACCTACCTAGGTAGTATCGTCGTGGGTTTTTTAACAATCAACTTTCATGTACTAGAAACTAAGTTTTCTCCAAACAGTTGGAACTCCATAGTTTTTTCTCGGTTGAGGTATAAAACTAAGAATTGTCTTTTTTTCTCTATTTTTTTATGATTTGTTTTTCATTTATCCGATTTCATGGATTCAAATGAAAAAGATTGATTTTTTTTTCAATGAACAAAATCAAATAACTAGGATTTCATATCTATCACAATTTAATCATTAAATACAAATAATTTGTTATTTTTCTAATGATTTCGATACCTTAGTATATTAAAATTAAAGTATTAATATTCTTTATTGCGCATATAATTTATATATTAGAATACCATTTACAAAACCAATTAAGTTTTGGGATAGGCATATAACAAAAGAGTTTCAATCTCTATCACAATTGTACTTTTCACAATAGAAAAGTACAATTGCGATAGGTAAAAAAATAATACTTAGAACCCAATATACAAAAAATTCTTATTCTATATATCACAGCAGTGAGTTCTAAGTAATATTGAGAAATTCAATACAGAAAAATACATTAGTTAACATTCATCTTACAAAATTTGAGGTTCTTTAGGCTATATCAATTGAGATTATTCTAAGACTTTATTATTTGTTTGTCGCACAAAAAAACTTTTTGAATGCCCGGTGGAAACCGATTTCGCTAAAGAAAAAGTTTTTACTGCAACTAAATATCCTTTTTTCTTCCAAATATTTCTACGAATACGCTTTTTTGACATAGAAGTACGTTTTTTTGGAACTGCCAT